ATAAGTCTACGAAAGAAAAAGAACCCTTTTTTTCTAATTCCTATGATGCAATTGGCGCTTATCGACAAAAAGGAATCAAGTTGGATAGTCCTTTGTGGCTCCGGTGGCGACTAGATCAACGTCTTATTGCTGCAAGAGAAGCTCCCATCGAAATTCACTATGAATCTTTGGGTACCTATTATGAGATTTATGGGCACTATCTAATAGTAAGAAGTATAAAAAAAGAGATTCTATATATATATATTCGAACCACTGTTGGTCATATTTCTCTTTATCGAGAACTCGAAGAAGCCATCCAGGGGTTTTGTCAGGCCTGTTCATATGATTCCTACATTAAGTAATTCTACTATTATACCGATGGAAATTCGGGTCGCTCTTGTTTAACTAGGACCCTAAATTAGTGCCGAATTTCTATGCGAATCAAGATCGAGAAAAGGGAGTTTTCCAATCACCGACTCAAATCCATTGTCAAATCCTACTCAGCAGACTAGGGAGGTACTTATGTCAGAACGGGCCAGTCTGGTCTTTCACAATAAAGTGATAGACGGAACTGCTATGAAACGGCTTATTAGTAGATTAATAGATCACTTCGGAATGGCATATACATCACATATCTTGGATCAAGTAAAGACTCTGGGTTTTCAACAAGCTACTGCTACAGCCATTTCATTAGGAATTGATGATCTTTTAACACTACCCTCTAAGAGATGGCTAGTTCAAGATGCTGAACAACAAAGTTTCATTTTTGGAAAACAGCATAATTATGGAAATGTCTATGCGGTCGAAAAATTACGCCAATCTATTGAAATATGGTATTCTACAAGTGAATATTTGCGACAAGAAATGACTCCCAATTTTAGGATGACCGACCCATTTAATCCAGTCCATATAATGTCTTTTTCGGGAGCTCGAGGAAATCCATCTCAGGTACATCAATTAGTAGGTATGAGGGGATTAATGTCGGATCCCCAAGGACAAATGATTGAGTTACCCATTCAAAGCAATTTCCGCGAAGGGCTCTCTTTAACAGAATATATTATTTCTTGCTACGGAGCCCGTAAAGGAGTTGTGGATACTGCTGTACGAACAGCAGATGCTGGATATCTCACTCGCAGACTTGTTGAAGTAGTTCAACACATTGTTGTACGTCGAACAGATTGTGGCACTGTAAGGGGTATTTCCGTGAGTCCTCGAACTCGAACTGGCATGATGCAGGAAAGGATTTTTCTCCAAACCCTAATTGGTCGTGTATTAGCAGATGATATATATATAGGTTTGCGATGCATTGCCACTCGAAATCAAGATATTGGGGTTGGACTTGTCAATCGAGTCATAACCTTTCGCGCACAATCAATATCTATTCGAACTCCTTTTACTTGTAGAAGTACATCTTGGATCTGTCGATTATGTTATGGCCGAAGTCCGACTCATGGCGACCTGGTCGAATTGGGGGAAGCTGTAGGTATTATTGCAGGTCAATCTATTGGGGAACCAGGCACTCAATTAACATTAAGAACTTTTCATACCGGGGGAGTATTCACGGGAGGTACTGCCGAACATGTGCGAGCCCCTTCGAATGGAAAAATCACATTCAATGAGGATTTAGTTCATCCGACACGTACACGTCATGGACATCCTGCTTTTATATGTTCGATAGACGTGTATGTAACTATTGAGAGTGAAGATATTATCCACAATGTGAGTATTCCGCCCAAAAGTTTTCTTTTAGTTCAAAACGATCAATATGTAGAATCAGAGCAAGTGATTGCTGAGATTCGCGCGGGAACCGCCACTTTGAGTTTGAAAGAGAAGGTTCGAAAACATATTTATTCTGAGTCAGAAGGCGAAATGCACTGGAATACTGCTGTGTATCATGCACCCGAATTGAAATATGGTAATGTGCATCTCTTACCAAAAACAAGTCATTTATGGATATTATTAGGGGAGCCCTGGAAATCCAGTCTAGTCTGCCTTTCGATCCACAAGGATCAAGATCAAATGAACGCCCATTCTCGTTCTGGCAAGCGAAGATATATTTCGAACCCCTCAGTCACTAATAATGAAATGAGACCGAAATTCTTTAGTTCGGAGTTTTCTGGGAAAAGGGGCGATGGGAGTCCCAATTATTCAGAACTTAATCGAATTAGATGTACGGGTTCTTATAATCTCAGATCTACGGCCAGTCTCGACGAGAATTCTGATTTATTGGCAAAGAGGCGAAGAAATAGGTTTCTCATCCCACTTCAATCGATTCAAGAACTCGAGAACGACCTAAGGCCCTCTTCAGCTATCTCAATTGAAATACCGAGAAATGGTATTTTCCGGAAAAATAGTATTCTTGCGTATTTCGATGATCCTCGATATAGAATAAAGAACTCGGGAATTGTGGAATATGGGACTATAGAAATGGATTCAATCTTCAAAAAAGAGGATTTCATTGAGTATCGAGGAGTCACGGAATTGAGGACAAAAGACCAAATAGTAGATCGATTTTTTTTTC